TGGGATTCCCCAAGTTATTAATAGAAGACAGGACTCGAAGAATCGAAGAATTACAGATGAATGTACAAAAAGAACTCAATTGTGTAAACCGAAAACTCAACATTGCTATTAGAAGAATTTCAAATCCTTATGGGCACCCCAATATTCTTGCAGAATTTATAGCCGGACAATTAAAGAATAGAGTTTCATTTCGCAAAGCAATGAAAAAAGCTATTGAATTAACTGAACAGGCAGGTACAAAAGGAATTCAAGTACAAATTGCAGGGCGTATCGACGGAAAAGAAATTGCACGTGTTGAATGGATCAGAGAAGGTAGGGTTCCTCTACAAACCATTCGAGCTAAAATTGATTATTGTGCCTACGCAGTTCGAACTATCTATGGGGTATTAGGCATCAAAATTTGGATATTTGTAGACGAGGAATAATAAGAACTTACTTTACTTGTATTTAGTTCTATCTGGTGATAAAACAAAAAAAGGCAAACTCTTTCATTCCTTTTCTGTTAAATAAAAAAAAAAATGAACAATTCTATAAGGTTGAATAAAAATTCGATTAATCGTTTGATATAATTGCTATGCTTAGTGTGTGACTCGTTGGTTTTTTTAGGATTATAGGATTCAACAAAATCGACCGGCCCGTAGTACGAACTGATAACTATAGAACTAATAATCAACTCATCGCTTCGCATTATCTGGATATAAGGAACCAGTCAAGATATGATATATGAGTCATATCATTGTAGCAACTGAAATCTTTTTTGCATAAACACAAAAGAAAAACCAATCTGATTATGAGTTGTAAAGCAATAAAAGTATACAGATAAATGGAAGGGTGAGAGAAAGATAGGAAAAGAAATATCAATGATATATAATTCCAATATGTAAGGTCTATGAGTCATCTCATATAAAGGGAATGTAATAAAGCATCAATACTGATTGATCCATAATTAGACAAATCGGTGCATAGAAGAAAAAATCAAGAGCCCTGAGCCAATAAAGACTGAGAAGGTTGACTCAAGAAAAAAATTTCATTCATTAATAAATTTCATTTAAGGGCTCCGTTGTAGAATTCAGACCTAACCATTAATCGAGAAGTGGTGGGGACGACAGAACCTGTGAATGCATAAGATTCTATTGAAAACGAATCCTAATGATTCATTGGGTAGGATGGCGGAACGAACCAGAAACCTATTCATTTATTCTGAGAGGTCATGTCATAGACTAATCTTACAATTGAATGTTGAAAGAGTAAATATTCGCCCGCGAATTTTTTTTTATTTCTAAATTTTACTAAATTTTAGTCGATTCGATATGATAATACAAAGGAAAAAGAAAATAAAGATTCATTATAACGTTATATAAAAACGACATTATCTATAAATAGAAGACGTGTTTAATTATAACACAAAAAATTTTAAATTTATAATAGATATAGATTAGATAAAATTTAAAAGAATACCACGATTCCGTATATTATTCACCGTGTATATTATTTTTTAATTGTTTAATTCGCGAGGAGCTGGATGAGAAGAAACTCTCATGTCCAGTTCTGTAGTAGAGATGGATGGAATTGATAAACAACCATCAACTATAACCCCAAAAGAACCAGATTCCGTAAACAACATAGAGGAAGAATGAAAGGAATATCTTATCGAGGCAATCGTATTTGCTTCGGTAGATATGCTCTTCAAGCGCTTGAACCCGCTTGGATCACATCTAGACAAATAGAAGCAGGGCGGCGAGCAATGACACGAAACGCACGCCGCGGTGGAAAAATATGGGTACGCATATTTCCAGACAAACCCGTTACAGTAAGACCTACAGAAACACGTATGGGTTCGGGTAAAGGATCTCCCGAATATTGGGTAGCTGTTGTTAAACCCGGTAGAATACTTTATGAAATGAGCGGAGTAGCAGAAAATATAGCCAGAAGGGCAATTTCAATAGCGGCATCCAAAATGCCTATACGAACTCAATTCATTCTTTCGGGATAGGGATGTAGAAACAAAGGAAAGGGGTCTTTTGTATGAAAAAAAAAAAAAAATTGCAGGTTTTTTGTTTTGAAAAAATAATATTTCTTTTTTTTTTTATTTAGACCCTTGCATTGAAAACAAAAAAAATCGATAAAAAAACGATATGATTCAACCTCAAACCCATTTGAATGTAGCGGATAACAGCGGAGCCCGAGAATTGATGTGTATTCGAATCATAGGAGCTAGTAATCGACGATATGCTCATATTGGTGACGTTATTGTTGCTGTAATCAAGGAAGCCGTACCAAATACACCTCTAGAAAGATCAGAAGTAATCCGAGCTGTAATTGTACGTACTTGTAAAGAACTCAAACGCGACAACGGTATGATAATACGATATGATGACAATGCTGCAGTTGTTATTGATCAAGAAGGAAATCCTAAAGGAACCCGAATTTTTGGCGCGATCGCCCGGGAATTAAGACAGTTAAATTTCACTAAAATAGTTTCATTAGCACCCGAAGTATTATAAGGGAAGGCCGTAATATAGTTATAGTATTTGGTATTTGAATGAAACCGATTAATTAGTAGATTTTTTATATATCACGTATATACCTTTAATAATTCAGAAATAAAGATAAATAAAAAAAGAAAAAGAGCATGTTGATTATATCAAAATTTGGGGGCAACAAAAATCTTAGTTTATCATGAGTAAAGACACTATTGCTGACATAATAACCGCTATACGAAATGCTGACATGAATAAAAAAAGAACAGTTCGAATACCATCTACTAACATCACTGAAAATATTGTTAAAATCCTTTTACAAGAAGGTTTTATTGAAAACGTGAGAAAACATCAGGAAAGCAATAAATATTTTTTGGTTTTAACACTACGACATAGAAGAAATAGAAAAGGATCGTATAGAACTGTTTTAAATTTAAAACGGATCAGTCGACCCGGTTTACGAATATATTCTAACTATCAAAAAATTCCTAGAATTTTAGGCGGAATGGGGATTGTAATTCTTTCTACTTCTCGAGGTATAATGACAGACCGAAGGGCTCGAATAGAAGGAATCGGCGGAGAAATTTTGTGTTATATATGGTAATCTTTCTGATAGACGAATTATACGCAGAACTTTCATATTTGTGAAAAAGAGAAAGGACAACTTTATAATATTACCCCTCTTACATTAGTTGATACTTCAAAGCGGTTTTACCTGGAATGAAACAAAAAAAAGATTCATGAGGGTTTAATTACTGAACAACTTACCAATGGTATGTATCTTCCGGGTTCGTTTAGATTTGAGATAATGCAAATATGATTCTGGCTTTTGTTTCGGAAAGGATTCGACGTTGGTTTATACGTATACTACCAAGAAATAGAATAAAAATTGAGGTAAGTCCTTATTTAAACCAAAGGACGTATAGTTTATAGACTCCAAAGCAAAGACTCGAATTATTCGGTGGTTTTTTGAATTTCAACATTCTTTCGTGGGGATACAATTCGAAGTTAAAAATTTCAAGAAACTTATTTTCTTCCAATAAATAGTAAGAAAAGGAATGACAAATATGAAAATAAGGGCCTCTGTTCGTAAAATTTGTGAAAAATGTCGATTGATCCGTAGGCGGGGACGAATTATAGTAATTTGTTCCAACCCGAGACATAAACAAAGACAAGGCTAATCTTTCTAAAGCAAAAAAGACTCTAGAAATCAAAAGTAACCGATGTACAGATGTACAAATAAATAAGTAAAAAAAAAATAAGGATACGTTTTGACATGAAATGGATATATCCATATATCTCTGACTTATATTTATGAGATGATAAAATATGGCAAAACCTATACCAAAAATTGGTTCACGTAGAAATAGACGTATTGGTTCACGTAAGAATGCGCGTAGAGTACCAAAGGGAGTTATTCATGTTCAAGCAAGTTTCAATAATACGATTGTGACTGTTACAGATGTGCGGGGTCGAGTAATTTCTTGGTCCTCCGCCGGGGCTTGTGGATTCAAGGGTACAAGAAGAGGTACACCATTTGCCGCTCAAACCGCAGCAGGAAATGCTATTAGGACAGTAGTGGATCAAGGTATGCAACGAGCAGAAGTCATGATAAAAGGCCCGGGTCTCGGAAGAGATGCGGCATTAAGAGCTATTCGTAGAAGTGGTATACTATTAAGTTTCATACGCGATGTAACCCCTATGCCACATAATGGCTGTAGGCCCCCTAAAAAAAGGCGTGTGTAAAAATAAACATTGAAGAGATTTCAAGAGAAATAAATAATTCAATGATTTGATCAAATAATATACTATGGTTCGAGAGAAAGTAACAGTATCTACTCGGACACTACAGTGGAAGTGTGTTGAATCAAGAGCAGACAGTAAGCGTCTTTATTATGGACGCTTTATTCTGGCCCCACTTATGAAAGGTCAAGCGGATACAATAGGAATTGCGATGCGAAGAGCTTTGCTCGGAGAAATAGAAGGAACATGTATCACACGCGCAAAATCTGAGAAAATACCACATGAATATTCTACCATAATAGGTATTCAAGAATCCGTACATGAAATTTTAATGAATTTGAAAGAAATTGTATTGAGAAGTAATCTATATGGAACTCGTAACGCGTCTATTTGTATCAAGGGTCCTGGATATGTAACTGCTCAAGACATTATCTTACCACCTTCTGTGGAAATCGTTGATAATACACAGCATATAGCTAACCTAACGGAACCAATTAATTTGTGTATTGAATTACAAATTGAGAGGAATCGCGGATATCGTATAAAAACGCCAAATAACTTTCAAGACGGAAGTTATCCTATAGATGCTGTATTCATGCCTGTTCGAAATGCGAATCATAGCATTCATTCTTATGTGAATGGGAATGAAAAACAGGAGATACTTTTTCTCGAAATATGGACAAATGGAAGTTTAACTCCTAAAGAAGCACTTCATGACGCCTCCCGGAATTTGATTGATTTATTTATTCCTTTTTTACATGCAGAAGAAGAAAACTT